CTTTGGTTTGCACAACCAAAAAAATATTCTGAAGGTTTAGAAGAAGATAAAAAAATACGAGACTGTATTAAAAATTATGTTCAAAAAAATATAAGAATATCCTCTGGTATGGAGGGAATTGCACGTATCGAAATTCAAAAAAGAATCGATCTTATTCAGATCATAATCTATATGGGATTTCCTAAATTATTAATTGAAGATAAACCTAGAAGAGTCGAAGAATTACAGATGGATGTTCAAAAAGAACTTAATTGTGTCGATAGAAAACTCAACATTGCTATTACCAGAATTTCCAATCCGTATGGGAATCCTAATATTCTTGCAGAATTTATAGCTGGCCAATTAAAAAATCGCGTTTCTTTTCGAAAAGCAATGAAAAAAGCTATTGAATTAACTGAACAGGCGAATACAAAAGGAATTCAAGTACAAATTGCAGGACGTATCGACGGAAAAGAAATTGCACGTGTTGAATGGATCAGAGAAGGCAGAGTTCCTTTACAAACAATTGAAGCTAAAATTGATTATTGTTCCTATACAGTTCGAACTATTTATGGGGTCTTAGGAATAAAAATTTGGATATTCGTAGATGAAGAATAAAAAAAACTTTTTTTCTTTACATTTTATCCACGGATAAAAAACGAAAACTATGTAGGATAACACTATACAGACAGCAATAAAAAAAATTGCAATCTTCTTTTTTATGTTTAAGAAAAAAATAAGCAATTCTATAAGGTTGAATAAAAATTTCCATCAAAACTCTTTTGATATAATTGCTATGCTTAGTGTGTGACTCGTTGGTTTAGGATTCGATTAGATTAAGATAAAAAAAAAGAACTTACCTATAAGAGTAACTAATAACTATAGCATTAATAAATAACCTAAGCAACTCATTGCTTCGCATTATCTGGATCCAAAAAAATCAGTCAAGATATGATAGGCTCATCATATCATTGTAGCAACTGAAAAAAAAAGAATAAAGAAATATGATTATAAGTTATGAAAGGTAATCGAAAAGTATGCGGATAAATGGACGGATGAAAGAAAGAGAGAAAAAATAGAATATTAATGATATATGATTCCAGTTTGGAAAGTCTATGAGGTCACTGTAAAAAAAGCAATGTAATAAAGCATCAATACAGATTCATTCATAATAATTAGATAAATCTGTTCCGAAAACAAAAAATTAAGAGCCTTGAGCCAATAAAAACTGAGAAAATTGACTCAAAAAAAAATTAAAAAATGAAATTCAAAATTTCATGTAAGAGCTCCATTGTAGAATTCGGGCCTAATGATTAATCAAGAAGCGATGGGAACGACGGAATCCATGAATATAGAGGATTCTAGTGAAAAACAAATCTTAGTAATTCATTGGACAGGATGGCGGAATAAACCAGAAACTTTATTATCTATTCTGATCTTGATTCTGAGACCTTGTGGGATAAACATCAAACTTAAATAGATATTGAAAGAGTAAATATTCGCCGGCGAAAAATTTGTGTGTTTTTTTTTTCAAATAAAAAAAAGTAATAAAATACGAAAAAAAAACAGAAAAAGATAAAATAAAATAAGGATTTGTTAGAATATTCTAACTCTAACAAAAACTACATTCGAGATGATGAGATTACGTTATTTTTAAATAAATAGAAATAGAATTAATCTTGGATTCTATTTCGAAAAGACATACACAAATTTAGAAGAGATAAGATGAAATAAAAAAAAATACCATGATTAATAGGATTAATCATTAACTACATCTATATCTTAATTAGTCCTTTTATTCGCGAGGAGCTGGATGAGAAGAAACTCTCACGTTCAGTTCTGTAGTAGAGATGGAATTTATAATTTAGAAAAAACCCATCAACTATAACCCAAAAAGAACCAGATTTCGTAAACAACATCGAGGAAGACTAAAAGGAATATCTTCTCGTGGGAATCGTATTTGTTTTGGCAGATATGCTCTTCAAACACTTGAACCCGCTTGGATCACATCTAGACAAATAGAAGCAGGGCGACGAGCAATGACACGAAATGTACGACGTGGTGGAAAAATTTGGGTACGTATATTTCCAGACAAGCCAGTTACAGTAAGACCCGCGGAAACGCGTATGGGTTCTGGGAAAGGATCCCCAGAATATTGGGTAGCTGTGGTTAAACCAGGTAAAATCCTTTATGAAATGGGTGGTGTACCCGAAAATATAGCCAGAAAAGCTATTTCAATAGCGGCATCAAAAATGCCTATAAAAACCCAATTCATTATTTCTGAATAGGAATATAGAATGAAAAAGCTAAATAACATTTAAGGATAAAAAGATTATAAGTTTACTTTTTTTGACAAACAATATTTTTTTACTTCGTCCTTTGCATTAAAAGAAGAGATACAAAAAAATGATATGATTCAACCACAAACCTATTTGAATGTAGCAGACAACAGCGGGGCTCGAGAATTGATGTGTATTCGAATAATAGGAGCTAGTAATCGCCGCTATGCTCATATTGGTGACGTTATTGTTGCTGTAATCAAGGAAGCAATACCAAATACTCCTCTAGAAAGATCAGAAGTGATCAGAGCTGTAATTGTACGTACTTGTAAAGAACTCAAACGTAACAATGGGACCATAATACGATATGATGACAATGCCGCAGTTGTCATTGATCAAGAAGGAAATCCAAAAGGAACTCGAGTTTTTGGGGCGATCCCACGGGAATTAAGACAATTAAACTTTACTAAAATAGTTTCATTAGCTCCTGAGGTATTATAAGACCTAAATATCGATAGTTAGTATAGGATAGGATTCAAAAAAGGATATTCAAATAAAATTAATTAATAGATTGTCTATCACGTATATACCCTTAATATATATATTAATAATTGAATTCATATATTAATATATAATTCGTCTATATCTATATATAAATAAAAAAAAAGAACATGTTGATTATATCAAAATTATAGAACAAGAAGGAATTTTAACTTATCATGGGGAAAGACACTATTGCTGATATAATAACCTCTATACGAAATGCTGACATGAATAGCAAAGGAACGGTTCGGATAGGATCGACTAACATCACCGAAAGCATTGTTAAAATACTTTTACGAGAAGGTTTTATCGAAAACGTAAGGAAACATCGCGAAAACAACCAATATTTTTTGATTTTAACCCTAAGACATAGACGAAATAAGAAAGAATCCTATAAAACTATTTTAAATTTAAAGAGAATAAGTCGACCGGGTCTACGAATCTATTCTAACTCTCAACGAATTCCACGAATTTTAGGCGGAATAGGAATTGTAATCCTTTCGACTTCTCAAGGTATAATGACAGACCGAGAAGCTCGACTAAAAAGAATCGGCGGAGAAATTTTGTGTTATATATGGTAATCCTTCTAATATAAAAATTGGATATCCGGAACTTACCATTTGTGAAAAAAAAAAGGGTTGTGTAATACCACCCCTACTAAAAAAGTTTAGAGTTTTTTACCTCGAATGAAATTAAAGAAAAAAATGAATGAATGAAAGTTTTCTTTCTGAATCACTTCCGAACGGCATGGTTCGATTTTTTTTAGATACTAAAGATTTGTTTGATTTTAGGTCACGCTTCTGAAAGGATTCGACATATTTTTGTATAGGTATACCTATAGGAGAAAAAGCTAAAAATTTTAGTAAGTTCTTAGGTATAAGTTAATCAGGGGACAGACATTGTCTAGACTCCATAACAAGGATTCAAATGAGTAAGTGGTTTTTTCAATTTAAACATTCCTTTCACAAAGATACAATTCAAGATTCAAAAATATCAAGAAACCTTTTTTTCGTCCAACAATAAGTATATTCAGAGAATTAAGGAATAACAACTATGAAAATAAGGGCTTCCGTTCGTAAAATTTGTGAAAAGTGTCGACTAATCCGTAGGAGGGGACGAATTATAGTAATTTGTTCCAACCCGAGGCATAAACAAAGACAAGGATAATCTTACTAAAGAAAATAAAGGAAAGGGCACCTCCAAGGAGCTAGCAAAAAAAAGGTCCGTTTTGACATGAAATGGATATATCCATATATTTCTTGTGAAATGAAAAAATATGGCAAAACCTATATTAAGAATTGGTTCGCGTAAAAATACACGTAGTGGTTCACGTAAAAATGTACGTAGAATACCAAAGGGAGTTATTCATGTTCAAGCAAGTTTCAACAATACCATTGTGACCGTTACAGATGTACGGGGTCGGGTGATTTCTTGGTCCTCCGCGGGTACTTGTGGATTCAGGGGTACAAGAAGAGGAACACCTTTTGCTGCTCAAACCGCAGCAGGAAATGCTATTCGAGCAGTAGTGGATCAAGGTATGCAACGAGCTGAAGTAAGGATAAAAGGCCCTGGACTGGGAAGAGATGCAGCATTACGAGCTATTCGTAGAAGCGGTATACTTTTAAGTTTCGTACGAGATGTAACCCCTATGCCACATAATGGTTGTAGACCCCCTAAAAAAAGACGTGTATAGAACTAAATTAAATAAAGGCTGAAAGGGTTTCAAGAGAAATAAACAATTTAATGATCTGATCAAATAAAATTACTATGGTTCGAGAGAAAGTAAAAGTATCTACTCGGACACTACAGTGGAAGTGTGTTGAATCAAGAAGAGACAGTAAGCGTCTTTATTATGGACGCTTTATTCTGTCTCCACTTATGAAAGGTCAAGCCGACACAATAGGCATTGCGATGCGAAGAGCTTTACTTGGCGAAATAGAAGGAACATGTATTACACGTGCAAAATCTGAGAACATACCACATGACTATTCTAACATAGTAGGTATTCAAGAATCGGTACATGAAATTTTAATGAATTTGAACGAGATTGTATTAAGAAGTAATCTATATGGAACGCGCAACGCGCTTATTTGTGTCCAAGGTCCCGGATATATAACTGCTCGAGACATAATTTTACCGCCCTCTGTGGAAATCGTTGATAATACACAGCATATAGCTACCTTAACGGAACCAATCGAT